ATGCGTTGATTATTTTCTACAAACCATAAAGACATTGGAACATTATATATTTTATTTGGTATATGATCAGGACTTGTAGGTACTGCTTTAAGTCTTCTTATTCGAGCTGAATTAGGGCAACCCGGAGCTCTATTAGGGGATGATCAGCTATATAATGTTATTGTCACTGCACACGCTTTTGTTATAATTTTCTTTTTGGTAATGCCGATGATGATTGGGGGCTTTGGAAACTGATTGGTTCCTCTTATGTTGGGAGCTCCAGATATGGCTTTCCCACGATTAAATAACATAAGATTTTGGTTACTTCCTCCTGCGCTTCTTCTTCTACTGTCTTCTGCCGCTGTAGAAAGCGGAGTGGGGACTGGGTGAACAGTTTATCCTCCTTTAGCAGGAAATTTGGCTCATGCCGGAGGATCTGTAGATCTAGCGATTTTTTCTTTACACCTGGCTGGTGCTTCGTCTATTCTTGGTGCTGTAAACTTTATTACAACTATTATTAATATACGATGACGAGGAATGCAGCTTGAGCGTGTACCGTTGTTTGTTTGGTCCGTTAARATTACTGCTATTTTACTACTTCTTTCTTTACCCGTTTTAGCAGGGGCTATTACTATGTTACTAACTGATCGAAATTTYAACACAGCMTTTTTTGATCCTGCAGGAGGTGGAGATCCAATTTTATATCAGCATCTATTTTGATTTTTTGGTCATCCGGAAGTWTATATTTTAATTYTACCGGGATTTGGAATGATTTCTCATATYGTAAGTCATTATTCKGCTAAAAAAGAAACATTTGGWACTTTAGGAATAATTTATGCTATAYTAGCAATTGGTGTTTTAGGWTTTATTGTGTGAGCTCATCATATATTTACAGTTGGTATGGATGTGGATACGCGAGCTTATTTTACTGCTGCCACTATAATTATTGCTGTCCCCACTGGAATCAAAGTATTTAGTTGACTTGCTACAATTCATGGTGCTAAAATTAAGTATGAAACTCCAATATTATGAGCTTTGGGTTTTATTTTTTTATTTACGGTTGGGGGCCTAACAGGAATTGTTTTATCAAACTCTTCTTTAGATATTATATTTCATGATACATACTATGTTGTAGCTCATTTTCATTATGTTCTTTCTATAGGAGCTGTATTTGCTTTATTTGGGGCATTTAATTACTGATTCCCTCTGTTAAGCGGGGTAACTCTACATAGTCGTTGAACGAAAGCCCATTTTTATATCATATTTATTGGCGTAAATGTCACCTTCTTTCCTCAGCACTTTTTAGGGCTTAGGGGAATACCTCGTCGATATTCTGATTATCCGGATTGTTACACTAAATGAAATGTAATCTCTTCAATTGGATCAATAATCTCTTTTGTAGCTGTATTATACTTTATAGTTATTGTGTGAGAGGCATTGGTTTCTCAGCGAAGAGTAGTTTGAAGGACACACCTAAGAGCTGCTTTAGAATGAGATAACATCTTACCTGCCGACTTTCATAATGCCCCTGAAACAGGTGCTCTGGTAGCTTAATTATTATGTGTTTCTTAAAAGATATGAGTCTATGAGGGCAATTAGGGTTTCAAGACGCGGCAGCTCCCTTGATGGAAGAGTTGATTTTTTTTCATGATCACGCTATAATAATTTTGGTGATAATTATTAGACTGGTTGGCTATGCTGCGGTTTCTTTAATAATTAATAAGTATACTTGTCGGTCTCTTGTTGAAGGACAAGAGATTGAGACTATTTGAACTATTGTTCCTGCAGTGATTTTGGTTTTCTTGGCTCTCCCTTCATTACGTTTATTATATTTATTGGATGAGGTTGGAAACTGTAATCTTAATGTAAAAAGTATTGGTCATCAGTGATACTGAAGTTATGAATATTCTGATTTTCCAAGAATTGAATTTGATTCTTATATAATTCCAACTAATGAATTAGAACCTGGGGATTTTCGTTTATTAGAAGTAGATCATCGAATGGTTCTCCCAACCCAAACTGACATTCGGGTTTTAGTAACTTCGGCTGATGTTATTCATTCATGAACTGTTCCGTCTTTAGGGGTTAAAGTAGATGCTGTCCCCGGACGATTAAATCAATTAGGTTTTTTTATTAAATATCCAGGGGTGTTTTATGGTCAGTGTTCTGAGATTTGCGGGGCTAATCACTCCTTTATGCCTATTGTAGTGGAGGCGGTTCCTTTGAAAAACTTTATGGAGTGAGTTGTTAGAGTAGCAGAGTAAAAAGTTAGTTAAACTATAATGTAAGATTGTCAGTCTTACGTTACTAATTCAATTTAGTACTTTTTATATGCCTCAGTTATCTCCTTTAAATTGAGTTTTATTGTTTATTTTATTTTGGGTTTCAGTTTTTACAGTATCTGTATTAATTTGGTGATCTAGAAAAGTTTTTTTTCGTAGAGAAGGTTCTAGGTTTGTAACAAATCTTAAGGAAAACAAATGACATTGATAATAAATAAGAATGCTTGTAGACATTTTTTCTTCTTTCGACGATAACAATCAGATTTTTATGTCTCTTTATATTTTAATGTGGATATTTTCTTTATTAACGATTATTTTATTCAGCTCATCATATTGGGTTTTGGGTCCGCGGTGATCTAGTATCATTTTATCCTTTAAGGATATCGGCTCCTCTCAGGTGTTTCGGTCATTTGGTATAAACTTGGGTGGATTTATTAATATTGTTACCGGCCTTTTTCTGTTTTTAATTGTAATGAATTTAAGTGGATTAATTCCATACGTTTTTAGCCCCACTAGACACTTAGCTGTATCTCTGTCTCTGGGCATACCTTTATGGCTTACATTAATTGTATCTGCTGTCTTTTTTAATCCTAGATCAGTTGTTGCAGGCCTTTTACCAATGGGAGCTCCAGCCCCACTAAATCCATTCCTAGTAGTGATTGAGACAGTAAGCATTTTGGTTCGTCCAATTACCCTCTCTGTACGGCTAACAGCTAATATAAGAGCAGGACATATTGTTTTGGCCCTTATTGGTAATTACTTAACAGCGAGATTTTTTATGTCTTCTTTATTTTCTATATTAGTTTTATTGTCTATTCAGATCTTATATACGGTTTTTGAGTTTGGTATTAGTTTAATTCAAGCATATATTTTTTGTTTATTAATTACTCTTTACTCAGATGAACACCCACATTAAGATAAGTGTTACTGCATACTAAGATTAAAATTGTAAAAGAATTATCATTCATTTTTGGGGTATGAACCCAACAGCTTATTCTTTAGCTTATTTTACAGAAAATTTTGTCGGGAAGAACTTGACTTCGTTAATAGATTTACAGCCTATCGCTTATTTCTCAGCCACCAAACAAACACACACCAGGATTAATTCCTTTCTTGATTCTGCAGGTCAATGTTTTATTATATATAAACTATGGTGCGCAGGGTTTAAAGATACCTCTTTATTTCAAGCTTTGAAGGCTTATAGTTTTTTTAACTTAAAACCCTACCAGGAGGCACTGAGCCTCTCCTAAGAAATCAAAATTCTTCGTGCCCTGACACCGCTTTGTAAAGTTCGATGTATCTTTTTTAAATTTATTTAATCCTCTTACTTGGAAGGCAAGTGTACTTATCATACTCAAAAGATTATTTCTAATAAACTTACATTATTCCTTTAGAATGAAAAACTAACGTGCTTTTTACACCATAGAAATTATATATATGTATTACTTTGCGTACTTAGGGGGTAATTAGTTATGGTAATCAATTTAGAATTTAACTAAAAATTAAGCTTGGCTCTGACTTAGCTGTATAATATAGAACTAAAGAATACACATGGTATTTATTGAAAGGGGCGAGGTAAAAAGGGTGGTATTTAATTATTATGAATGATTGTCTATTTCTTTTTTAGGGTATTATAGATCTATATAATGCCTTGAAAGGTCCCGCTAACACCAGTGCTGAAGGTTAGTAAAAGAGCGAAAGCCCGAACTAATTTAGTTCATAAAGCCTGGTCAACTAGGTGCCAGCATCCGCGGTTAAACCAAGAAGGCTAAGTTATACTTTACGGTAAAAAGACAGTTAAGTTGATCTTTAAGTTTTATTAATATATATATAAAGGTAGAATTTGAACATATGTCTATGATTTCATAAAAACTTTAGAACTGAAGCTGTGATAGCTTTGAGGGAAACTGGGATTAGATACCCCATTATTCTTGGCTGTAAAAAAATATAAATTTACCAGAGTACTACGAACCAAAAAGTTTAAAACTCAAAGGGCTTGGCGGTGTTTTAGACCTCTTAGGGGAACCTGTCTCATAATCGATAATCCACGTTAAACCTAACTTCTTTTTGTATTCAGTATGTATACCATCGTCGTCAGGTAACTTTTAAAAAATCAGAAGTTAGCCAATAAGCTGTATAAGCTAAAACGTCAGATCAAGGTGCAGTCTATGAAGGAGTGAGGATGGGTTACAATTATTAAATCATAAATACGAAATAGTTAAATGAATAAATAACTATGAAGGAGGACTTAAAAGTAAACTGGATTATATAAACATATTGAATTGGGCTCTGAAACGTGCACACATCGCCCGTCGCTCTCGTTGAAAAATGAGATAAGTCGTAACATAGCAGGGGTAATGGAAATTGTTCCTAGATAAAAACATAGTATAATTATAATATATCTCACTTACACTGAGAAGATATTTAGGACTAAATTGTTTTTATAAATTACTTTTAAATATACATTATATCGCTTAGTTTTAGTAAAATTAAAACATTTATACAATTAGTAAGGGTGATTAAAATTTATTTTATATTTTTATTAAGTACTGAAAAGGAAAGATATATTTGAATTAAAGAAAAAATTGAATTTTGTACCTTTTGCATCATGGTTTAGCTAGATTTAAATTTCTTATAGAAATTTCTCGAAACTTAGTGAGCTATCTTTTTTTAAAATTTTAGTTTAATAAAAGTGGTTGTGGCATAAACCTTTCTAGAATAAAAGATAGAAATGAGATTTTTTCCGTACTGAGTGATAGCTAGTTCTTTCCTAAAGGTATATGAGTACTGTAGATTGGTTTTATGTAATGTTCTATAACATTATCATAGGGACTTTAATTGAATTAAGCTTTCGAGGATAAGCTCGAAAGCTGGGAAATAAAGTTACATAAATGTATTAATAAATTTAAGCTTGAAAATGGTTATAATTGAGATTTTGTTATAATTTCATTACTAGTTTTATCAAATAATAAATTTGTTGTATTTTTAGGAAAGTAAAATCTAAAAATTTAATTTATAGATTAATCTTATGCTAAAATGAGTATCACACCATCTATAAGTTTTCTTGAAACAAGTATGATTAAATTTAAGTGTCTGTATTCAAATTAAATTGTAAAAAGGAACTCGGCAAAATAACGTTCTGCCTGTTTATCAAAAACATGGCTCCCTGTATACTATTAAATAGGGAGTCGGACCTGCCCGGTGAAATTTTTTAACGGCCGCGGTACTCTGACCGTGCAAAGGTAGCATAATCATTTGCCTTATAACTGAAGGCTAGTATGAATGGTTTGACAAGAGCGTAACTGTCTCTTTACAATTAATTAGAATTTTATTTTTAGGTGAAGAAGCCTATATATAATTGAAAGACAAGAAGACCCTATCGAGCTTAAAAAGAGTTGGTAAGCCTAATTTTTAATAAAACATTAATTTCCGTTTATCATAAATTTTAGTTGGGGCGACTGAGGAACAAACAAAGCTTCCTTTAAACACATAAAATAAGCTGACAAGTTTTGATCCAAAAATTTTGATTAAAGAAATTAGTTACCGTAGGGATAACAGCATTATTTTCTTTGAGAGTTCTTATCGAAAAGAGAGTTTGTGACCTCGATGTTGGACCAGAATATCCTAAAGATGCAGCCGTCTTTAAGGGTTGGTCTGTTCGACCATTAAAATTCTACGTGATCTGAGTTCAGACCGGCGTGAGCCAGGTCAGTTTCTATCTTCAATTTTATCAATGAACTTAGTACGAAAGGACCAGATTATTGCAATAATAGTTGTTAAAGTATAGATAAAATATAATTAATATATTAGAACTTGTAATCCAATAAAAAGTATCAAATTAGCAAAGATAATGCAATTGACTTAGGACCAATAGACATAGGTGAAACCCCTTTATTTGATATAAGCTATGCTAGGAAGTGGAAAATAAAGGTGGCAGAATAAAGTGCATTAGGTTTAAGCCCTAAATATAAAGATGAAACTTCTTTTCTTTATAATGTTTATTTCAATTCTTTCCTGTTTGGTCTCTTATATTTGCATTTTGTTAGCAGTCGCTTTTTTTACTCTTTTAGAACGTAAAGGTCTTAGGTATATTCAGTTACGGAAAGGGCCTAATAAAGTTGGTTTAGCAGGGCTTCCTCAGCCCATTGCTGATGCCGCGAAGCTTTTAACAAAAGAAATTGCTAAACCAACCATAGCTAATTATTCACCATATTTTGCAGCCCCAATTTTTAGCTTTGTTTTAGCTCTTTTGCTATGGCAGTTATATCCTAGTTTATATGCTTCCTCATATTTTAAATGAGGAATTCTGTTTTTCTTATGTGTATCTGGGATAAATGTTTATGGGACCCTCCTGGCGGGATGGGCTTCCAACTCAAAATATGCTCTTTTAGGAAGGTTGCGAGCAATTGCTCAAACAATTTCTTACGAAGTCAGAATAGCTTTGGTCCTTTTGTTTCCGCTGTTTTTAGTGGGCACATTTAATTTTATTGAAATTAAAGAATCACAAGAAATTATCTGATTGAGATTTTTAATAATTCCTGTGTCTTTAGTCTGGTTCGTAACGTGTATTGCAGAAACAAATCGGGCTCCTTTCGACTTTGCCGAAGGAGAATCAGAACTCGTATCTGGTTTTAATGTCGAATATGGGAGGGCCGGTTTCGCCTTGATTTTTTTGGCTGAATATGCTAATATTTTAGTAATAAGTCTTTTTTCCGCGTTACTTTTTTTTGGTGGCAGTTCAGCAGTACTTTTCGAAAGGGACATTATTTTTATAATAAAAGTTTTGTTTTTTGTTTTTGCTTTTATTTGAGTTCGCGGCAGGTATCCACGCTTTCGCTATGATTTATTAATAAGCCTAACATGAAAAGGATTTCTTCCTGCGTCTTTGTCTTTTCTTCTCTTGGTTTCAGGGCTGGCTTCACTAATGTATTTTTAATGTCTTTCTGTTCGAAGCTGTAGTTTAATTAAAATATTAGCATTGGAAGCTAAAGATTGAGTGTTAACCTCACGCTTTGATATGACAACTATAATTATTCTAGCTATAGCCCTATCTAGGCTATTTCTGTTGCCTTTGATATTTCAGCCTTTAAGCTTAGGCCTTGTTATTATAATTTCAACATTACTAATGTGTGTGGTGGCGGCTATCACGCTATCGTCTTGATATGGTTTTATTCTATTTTTAATTTATGTGGGGGGTTTATTAGTCATATTTGCATACGTTGCTGCTTTATCTCCGAATGTTTTGTTTGGGAGCATAAAACCAGCCTTGTTTTATATTTTTTTACTTATAATTCTTTCCTTATTTTTCTTTGGTTATTTCTTTATTGATTCCTCTTCAATCGGGTATCTTACAGACCACAACTTGATAAAACATATAAAAATATATGGAATAGAAATAGTTTCACCTCATATAGCTTCAATTTTGATTGGTTTAGCAACTATTTTGCTAATCAACTTAGTTGTTGTAGTGAAAATCTGTTATTATACCCATGCCTCTCTTCGCCCTTTTAAAGAATAAATTTCTACTAATTTATGCGCAGACCTATTCGAAAGGTACATCCTGTTTTAAAGGTAGTAAATGGGGCCTTTGTAGATTTACCGACCCCATCTAATCTCTCTGTTTGATGAAATTTTGGTTCTTTATTGGGCCTATGTTTAGTTGCTCAAATTGTAACTGGGCTATTTTTAGCCATACATTATACAGCACATGTAGACTTAGCCTTTAGTTCTGTAGTCCACATTAGACGTGATGTCACATATGGGTGGCTTCTTCGGGCTCTTCACGCTAATGGGGCATCTTGGTTCTTTATTTGTCTATATTTTCATATTGCTCGTGGGATGTATTATGGCTCTTATTTGTATTTTCATACATGAAATGTCGGAGTTATTTTATTATTCTTAATTATGGCTACAGCGTTCTTAGGTTATGTACTCCCTTGGGGACAGATATCATTTTGGGGGGCTACTGTAATTACCAACTTGTTATCTGCCATTCCGTATATTGGAAAAATGTTAGTTGAATGGGTGTGAGGCGGGTTTGCCGTTGATAATGCAACATTAATTCGTTTCTTTGCACTCCACTTTCTTCTTCCCTTTGCTATCGCTGGCTTAGCAATTTTACATATACTATTTCTTCACGAAACCGGCTCAAACAACCCCCTAGGATTAAATAGTGATGGGGAAAAAGTACCTTTTCACTCTTACTATACATTTAAAGACCTGGTTGGGTTCTTAGTTGTAATATTTCTTCTTTCTATATTAGCACTTTTTAGGCCTCAATTATTAACAGACCCTGAAAATTTTATTCCTGCAAATCCGCTTGTAACTCCAGTCCACATTCAGCCCGAGTGATATTTTTTATTTGCCTATGCTATCTTACGATCAATTCCTAACAAGCTAGGAGGTGTTCTGGGATTAGCAGGATCTGTAGCGATCTTATTTATTTTACCATTTACTCACCAAGGAAAATTCCGTTCAATGGCTTTCTACCCTATTAATCAAGTTTTATTTTGGTCCTATATCGGGATTTTTTTTATCCTAACTTGGATTGGAAGATGCCCAGTAGAAGCCCCATATGAACAAATTGGTCAAGTCTTTACAGGTCTATATTTCTTATATTTCATTGTTTACCCTCTAACTCAGAAAATGTGAGATAGAATTTTAGATTATTAAATCAAAAATAGTTATTCCCTGGGGGCTGCCTGTCTTGAAAATAGGCTTAAAGTGTTCGATTCACTTGGTAACTTTAAGCAGCAAGAATACTAATTTCCTTCACCTCTGATTTACAAGACCAGTGCTCTAGTTTAAGCTATTGCTGCTAAAGGAATGAGAACATTTTACTTAGCTTTTTTAAGGATTTTAGGCGTTTTTATAGGACTTACTACACTTTCTTTCCAGTATAAACACCTATTAAGAATTTTGTTAAGCCTTGAGGCAATCGCAATAAACTTATTTATTATATTGTTTTGTTTTTCCACCAATATTACACTTAGAGGGCAGACTTCACTAATCTTAATTACTTTAGGTGCCTGCGAAGCCAGTTTAGGTCTCGCTATCTTAGTTGCAATTATTCGCAGAGATGGCAATGATTACGTATCAAGGTTTTCTGCACAAAAATGTTAGGCCTTCTCATAATAAGCTTTACTTTATTAGTCATTCCAAAAAGATCGATTTCATGATATAATAAAATGTGGTCTTTAGCACTGACTAGCTTGATTTCTATATTTCACTTATTTACTCCATTTTTTTCATATGAAAGGGTGAGCTCGATTATATCATGCGACTCAATATCAATGGTTTTGATTTCTCTCACTTTATGAATCTCATTAATAATAATACTAGCTAGTCAACAAAGAGTGAAAATCAACGACAACAGGCACAATATATTCTCTTCTTTGCTTTTGGCTTTAAATCTAATTTTGGTAATAACTTTCTTAGCCTCTAGTAGTTTATTGTTTTACTTTATATTTGAAGCCTCTCTCATTCCAACTTTATTACTAATTTTAGGCTGAGGCTATCAACCAGAACGCCTTCAGGCAGGAATGTATATAATGATCTATACAGTTGCTGCATCCCTTCCGTTATTATTCTCAATTCTCTGGGTAAGAAGAAAACTATCCAGTAATGAAATGCTATTAGTCAACATATTACGAGAAGTGCCAGTTGGGCTAGAGAGATTATGAACATGAAATATCTTAGTTTTCTTAATTTTTACTGCCTTTTTAGTAAAACTTCCCATATTTTCAGTCCACCTATGACTTCCAAAGGCCCATGTAGAGGCACCGGTGGCAGGCTCAATGGTTTTAGCTGCCATTTTATTAAAATTAGGCGGATATGGACTTCTACGTTTTTATCAATACTTAAATTTCTCTTCTCTCCAAAGTTTAATTATAATTTTTTCCCTAGCAATTTGAGGAGGGGTGGTCACAAGAATTATTTGCTTTCGTCAGATTGACTTGAAGGCTCTAATTGCATATTCTTCAATTGGACATATGTCTTTGATATTGGCTGGAGTATTTTCGAATAGGTCCTGAGGCTGAAGGGGAGCCTTGGTGTTAATACTTTCTCACGGATTTTGCTCATCAGCTCTTTTTGCATTAGCTAACTACACATATGAAAAAACCCATACTCGAAGCTTATTCCTAAGAAAAGGAATACTAATACTACTTCCTGCCCTTACTACATGGTGGTTTTTATTTTGTATTATAAATATAGCAGCACCCCCTAGTATCAACCTACTTGGTGAAATTATGATTTTTCCTGCTACTATTTTTAGATCAAGTTTCTTCCTTATTCCCTTAGGATTAATAAGATTTCTAGCCGCTCTTTATAGCATATATTTATTTACTGCAATTCAGCACGGAGGAAGACCAAAATTTGTAAAACCATTTAGTCAATTTAAAACCACAGGATTCTTACTCTTTTTTTTACACTGGATTCCCGGAAATATCCTAATCCTAAAGAGAGAATTAATTTTTATGTGATCTTAACTTAGTCAAGTTAGTTTAATAAAAAACATCAGCCTGTGGATTTGAAAATGAGATCTGTTCTCACTTGACCATGTTCAAAAGCCTAAAGTCTTCTTCTGTTAGTTCCTTATTTCTTATTTTCTACAGGGTATTTTTGTTCCCTGTTACTGTATCATTTGTTATAAATGAATATAGAATCATCTTGGATTGAACCATTATTCAAATGAGATCGTGTATCATTAGATTTTCACTAATCATAGATTTTGTCAGCCTAAGTTTTAGAAATGTTGTTTGTTTGATTTCTGGTTGTGTTATAATGTTCTCATCTAGATACATATCCCATGATCCTTTTTTAAAACGATTTACCTGATTAGTAATGTTATTTGTACTTTCCATAAATCTTTTGGTGTTTATCCCAAGACTCCCTGCACTCCTTCTAGGATGAGATGGCTTAGGAATTGTTTCCTTCGTATTAGTTATTTATTATCAAAACATAAAATCATTAGGAGCGGGAATACTAACTGTTCTTGCCAACCGTGTAGGGGATGTTATAATCTTAATTTCTATTGGACTCTTGGCCCTTCAAGGACACTGATTAATTACATTTATATGAGACTTTCACCTTGCAGCTTTAGTAGGAGTAAGAATCACCTTGGCTGCTATGACAAAAAGAGCGCAAATCCCGTTTTCTAGGTGACTTCCGGCAGCTATGGCTGCTCCGACTCCCGTGTCAGCCTTAGTGCACTCTTCTACGCTTGTAACAGCAGGGGTCTTTTTATTAATTCGATTTTTCCCATTCTTAGAAACAATCGCAGGATTTAAGTCGATTTTATTATTTATTTCCGTTTTAACCCTTTTAATGGCTGGTATTGGCGCCAACTATGAAAATGACATAAAGAAAATCATTGCCTTATCTACCTTAAGTCAATTAGGAGTTATAATAATAAGGCTGGGCATGGGAATACCGCAACTAGGACTGTTTCATCTTTACACACATGCTCTTTTTAAGGCCCTTCTATTTCTTTGTGCTGGAATAATTATTCATAATAGATCAAATACCCAAGACATTCGCCATATGGGGATACTATATTCTCAAACCCCATTAACCGTCAGGTGTATAAACATTGCAAACCTTTCTTTATGTGGAGCCCCATTCTTAAGAGGGTTTTACTCTAAAGATTTAATTCTTGAGCTATCCCTAAATGACCCCACTAGTTTTCTAATAGTACTCTTAATTTTTCTAGCTACAGGCATAACAGCTGCATACTCCTTTCGTTTATCATTTTGTTCCCTGTGAGGGTATATAAAGAATAGGCCATACCACGGAAAACAAGAAAAGGATTCCTATGTTAACTGAGCAGTCACTGTTTTAGCTACTGCTGCAATTGTGGCCGGTTTCTTTCTTCAAAACATTTTTTTAGGGTTTAATCCGACCCCTTTTGTCCTTCCGTCCTTCTTAAAAAGCCTTACTATATTTGTTATTTTAGCAGGGTTATTCCTCGCGTTTATGGCCTGGGATACTGATTTTTCAAAAAAAAAGACTAGAAAACCGAAGTTCTTTTTCTCAACTATGTGGTTTTTAGCTCCTATTTCAGCCCAACCGCTAACCAAGCTTTCAATAGTCTTAGGTACTAATTTAATAAAATCAGTGGACATAGGATGGTTGGAAATCCTCGGGGGACAGGGTGCAAAAATGGCAATAAGGGAAATATCTATAAAAAATCAAAGAATCCAAATTAAGACATTCAATTTTTTTATTCTACTAAGCTTATCTTCGCTAATAATCCTTTCTCAGATTTAGGTGCATTGGTAGCTTAAATAAGAGCATAGCACTGAAGATGCTAGGGTGGCAAGTCTTGCCTCAAAGCAGAGCCAGCGCTCACTTTGTTGAGCGCTGGCTCTGCTGTAACCAACTTTATTCATCATCATGGGTCGCAATCCATTTCATTTAGTCGAGTTTAGACCTTGGCCTATCACAGGTTCCATAGGTGCTCTTTTTTTAACTTCTGGCTTAGCTGGATGGTTTCACGGGTATGGCTATCTTACAATAGTCTTAGGCTTGATTTTAATTGCTTTAACAATAGTACAATGATGACGAGATGTTATTCGGGAATCGACCTTTCAAGGATATCACACAATTCAGGTTTCAAAGGGACTTCGTTGGGGTATAATTCTTTTTATTGTTTCAGAAGTTTGTTTCTTTTTTGCTTTCTTTTGGGCTTATTTCCATAGCAGATTGGCTCCTAGTCCGGAGTTGGGATCTTGTTGACCCCCTGCAGGGATTGTTCCTTTAAATCCATTTGAGGTTCCCTTACTCCATACGGGGGTTTTACTGGCCTCTGGTGTTACAGTGACCTGAGCTCATCATAGGCTTATGGAGGGAGATAATCCCGGAGGATTACAGGGACTAATTGCAACTGTTGCACTTGGTATCTATTTTACCTTTCTTCAAGCGGGAGAGTATTATGAAGCCTCTTTTACTATTGCTGATGGTGTCTATGGTTCTAGGTTTTTTGTGGCCACGGGATTTCATGGGCTTCATGTGTTGATTGGGAGTACATTTTTACTGGTTTGCTTAGCTCGGGTTTGACTACAACACTTTTCAACCGGTCATCATTTTGGGTTTGAAGCTGCTGCATGATATTGGCATTTTGTAGATGTTGTGTGGCTTTTTTTATATTTGTCCATTTATTGATGAGGTTGTTAGTAGTTAAAAATCTAGTTTTTATGTTTTATTAGGTTAAAGGTCTTAGATGACTGAGTGGAAATAAGTGTTAGATTTTTAATCTAAAAACGGCAATGAGTGCCTCTAAGAAAGATCTAGTACTTTAAAGATAAAAGGTCTGATTTGCATTTAGATAATAAGTTATAAAACTTTTAGGTCATAGTGTATAAAAAGTGAGAAATTTGCATACGGTTTCGGCCCGTACCTTGTGGGTGAGAGTCCTTCTTTATACTATTAAGTTTAAATGTTATCAGATTTTACTTGTGTTATAAATGAAAGCCAAAGAAGAGGCGCCTATCTGTTAATTAGGAGAATGTAGGAAAGCTACTCGTTTAGTCTTAAGGGTGGTGTTACGCCGGATGAACGGAAATCATTGATGTTGATTCACATAGGATGAAAGTCTTTAACACTATAATGTTGAGTGGATTTTTGAGTAGGGTGATTGCATTGTTGCTGTCTTCTGTAGTCATAACTTTAGGTTGAGTGCTAGCTAAGCGTTCTATTAGAGATCGGGAAAAAAGATCTCCCTTTGAGTGTGGGTTTGATCCTATTAAATCTGCTCGTCTTCCCTTTTCTCTTCGGTTTTTTCTCTTAGCAATTATTTTTTTAATTTTTGATGTAGAAATTGTGTTACTTTTTCCTATTTTGATTAGAATAAGGAATAGATTTTCTTTAACAACAGTATTTAGTTTATTTATTTTCTTAGTTATTCTTATTGGTGGCCTATTTCATGAATGAAATGAAGGTTCGTTAGACTGAGCTCAGTAGAGTTAGGAGAAAAAACTTGGAGTAAAACAGGGCTGCTAACTTTGTTTTGGGTAATTCGATTTTATCCTTTTTCTTATGTTTTCTGCATTACCGTTTGGGTATATATTTTTAATGGTGATAAGGGTTGGAACTTTTCTTTCTATCTCATCGGTTCACTGGTTGGGAATTTGAGCCGGTTTAGAAATTAATCTTATTGGGTTTTTACCTTTGTTGGTATATCAAAAAAGGGCTTTAGAAAGGGAGTCTGCTGTGAAATATTTTATTGTGCAAGCACTGGGATCTAGTTTGTTAATTTTTGGTAGATTGAGAAGTTTTGGGGTTTCTTTTACCTGGGATGTTTTTAGTCGAGGTGAAAATTTAGAAACATTTGGGTTATTAATGATATTAAGAGGACTCTGTATAAAATTAGGGTTATTTCCGTTTCATTATTGACTTCCCAGGGTTATAGCCGGACTTCCCTGACCTACGTGTTTATTGCTCGCAACATGACAAAAGATTGCTCCTTTGTTTCTAATAGTGTGTTTGCTAGAGCTTAGAGAGTATTATATACTGATCTGTTTTTTGTGTGTTGTTAGAGCCGGTTCCAGACTGGTAGGCGGTTTAGGGGGGATAAATCAGACTCAGATTCGGGCTTTGCTAGCATATTCTTCTATCGGTCATTTAGGTTGAATAGTATGTGCTGTATTGCATAGGGAGTGATCTATGAAATTTTATTTGCTGGTATATATTGTTATTTCTTTATGTATGTTCTTTAGGTTATGAAAGAGAGATTTAAGAACTATGAAAGATATTGATAGACTAAAAATGAATAAGGTTAATCAGATAAATATTATGTTGTTATTACTTTCTTTAGGTGGGCTTCCTCCTTTATTGGGTTTTGTTTCTAAGTGGTCTGTAATTCTAGTGGGGACCTCTAATCCTTGATTGCCTTTATTGCTTGTTTTAATTGTAGGATCCTTAATAAGATTATTTTATTATCTAACTTTGTTTTTTTCCGTTTTTGTGAGAAGAGTTAAAGGGGAAGTTGATGGAAAGATAAATAAAGAAGGAGAGATAACTTTAGTGCTTGCTGTTATCTTAAATATCTTCGGTGGTGTATTTCTCTTAATAAATGGTCTAATCTTTTTGTTATAGGTT